GCTAGCGTAGCTTAATGTAAAGCATAGCACTGAAGATGCTAAGAAGAGTCTTAAAAAACTCCGCATGCACAAAGGCATGGTCCCGGCCTTATTATCAGCTCTAGCCCAACTTACACATGCAAGTCTCCGCACCCCAGTGAATATACCCTCCACCTCCACATCATCGAGAAAGAGGAGAAGGCATCAGGCACAAACATTTAGCCCAAGACGCCTGGCCTGGCCACACCCCCAAGGGTACTCAGCAGTGATAAATATTAAGCCATAAGTGAAAACTTGACTCAGTCAGGACTAAGAGAGCCGGTAAAACTCGTGCCAGCCACCGCGGTTAGACGAGAGGCCCTAGTTGATAAAACCACGGCGTAAAGAGTGGTTAAGGGAACATAAAAATAAAGCCGAATGGCCCCCTGGCCGTCATACGCTTCCAGGCGTCCGAAGCCCCTACTACACGAAAGTAGCTTTAAAAACTAACCTGACCCCACGAAAGCTGAGAAACAAACTGGGATTAGATACCCCACTATGCTCAGCCGTAAACTTAGACATCCCCACACAATAAAATGTCCGCCAGAGTACTACGAGCACTAGCTTAAAACCCAAAGGACCTGACGGTGTCTCAGATCCGCCTAGAGGAGCCTGTTCTAGAATCGATAACCCCCGCTAAACCTCACCACTTCTAGTTATCCCCGCCTATATACCGCCGTCGTCAGCTCACCCCGTGAGGGTAATAAAGTAAGCAAGATGGGCACAGCCCAGAACGTCAGGTCAAGGTGTAGCGCATGAAGTGGGAAGAAATGGGCTACATTTTCTACCACAGAATATAAACGAATATGCACCATGAAACAGTGCTTAAAGGAGGATTTAACAGTAAAGGGGAAATAGAGTGTCCCCTTGAATCCGGCTCTGAGACGCGTACACACCGCCCGTCACTCTCCCTATAACACGCACCGAAAATAGCTAATACAATAGCACCTGTTTAAAGGGAGGAAAGTCGTAACACGGTAAGTGTACCGGAAGGTGCACTTGGACTAAACCCAGAACGTAGCTAAATTAGCAAAGCATCTCACTTACACCGAGAAGACACTCATGCAAATTGAGTCGCCCTGAGCCAAACAGCTAGCTTAACCACTTAATATCCTAACAGTATAATTAAAATAAAATAAACCACAAACTAAAAATTAAATCATTCTTTCACCTAAGTATGGGAGACAGAAAAGGTCCTACGTAAGCGATAGAAATAGTACCGCAAGGGAAAGCTGAAAGAGAAATGAAATAACCCATATAAGCACCAAAAAGCAAAGACTAAACCTTGTACCTTTTGCATCATGATTTAGCCAGCACACCCAAGCAAAAAGACTTATAGTTTGAAGCCCCGAAACCAGATGAGCTACCCCGAGACAGCCTCTATAGGGCAAATCCGTCTCTGTGGCAAAAGAGTGGAAAGAGCTCCGGGTAGAAGTGACAGACTTACCGAATCTGGTGATAGCTGGTTACCTAAGAAATGAATAAAAGTTCAGCCTCATTTGACCTCAAACCAAAAGTACTAAAAAGACATAGAGATACATATGAGAGTTAGTTAAAGGGGGTACAGCCCCTTTAACCAAGGACACAACCTTCTCAGGTGGGAAAAGATCATAATACCTAAAACATACTGTTTCAGTGGGCCTAAAAGCAGCCACCTAAGTAGAAAGCGTTAAAGCTCAGACAGAAAAAAGTTTATTATTCTGATAATACCTCTTATCCCCCTAAATATATTAGGTAAACCCATGCCTACATTGGAGATATTATGCTAAAATGAGTAACAAGAAGGCTCACCCTTCTCCCAAGCACAAGTGTAAGCCAAACCGGACCAACCATTGGCAAATAACGAACCCAACCAAAAGAGAGTAATGTGAACCTCAAACAAAACCAAGAAAAATTCACAACCAAAACATCGTTATCCCCACACTGGAGCGCCACTAAGGGAAAGACTAAAAGAAAAGGAAGGAACTCGGCAAACACAAGCCTCGCCTGTTTACCAAAAACATCGCCTCTTGCAACATAACTAAGTATAAGAGGTCCAGCCTGCCCAGTGACAAAGTTTTTAACGGCCGCGGTATTTTGACCGTGCAAAGGTAGCGCAATCACTTGTCTTTTAAATAAAGACCTGTATGAAAGGCCAAACGAGGGCTTAGCTGTCTCCCATTTCCAGTCAGTAAAATTGATCTACCCGTGCAGAAGCGGGTATATAAATACAAGACGAGAAGACCCTTTGGAGCTTAAGGTTAAAATTTAACCACGTCAAGCAATTAACACAATAATAGTAAACCTAGTGGTACATAAATTACACCTTCAGTTGGGGCGACCATGGAGGAAAAAAGAGCCTCCAAGTGGAATGGGATAATTCCCCAGAACCAAGAGATACATCTCCAAGCCACAGAACATCTGACCATAAATGATCCGGCTAAAAGCCGATCAGCGAACCAAGTTACCCTAGGGATAACAGCGCAATCCTCTCCCAGAGCCCATATCAACGAGAGGGTTTACGACCTCGATGTTGGATCAGGACATCCTAGTGGTGCAACCGCTATTAAGGGTTCGTTTGTTCAACGATTAACAGTCCTACGTGATCTGAGTTCAGACCGGAGCAATCCAGGTCAGTTTCTATCTGTAATGCTACTTCTCCCAGTACGAAAGGACCGGAAAAGAGGAGCCCATGCTTAAAGCACGCTCCACTCCTAATTTATGAAAACAAATTAATGCAAGTTAAGGAAGAGCCAAAACCAAAATAACCCAAAACAAGGGTATACTGGGGTGGCAGAGCATGGTAAATTGCAAAAGGCCTAAGCCCTTTCTCCCAGAGGTTCAAATCCTCTTCCCAGTTATGCTAAACACCCTAATTACAGACCTAACTAATCCCCTGACCTACATTGTACCAGTATTACTAGCAGTAGCTTTCCTAACATTAATTGAGCGAAAATTTTTAGGGTATATACAACTACGAAAAGGTCCTAACGTAGTAGGACCCTACGGACTACTACAACCAATTGCTGATGGAGTAAAACTATTTATTAAAGAGCCAGTCCGCCCATCCACATCATCCCCACTCCTATTTTTAATTACCCCTATACTTGCATTAACCCTAGCCATAATTTTATGGGCTCCAATCCCCATACCCTACCCAGTGATTAACCTAAACCTGGGTATCCTATTTATTTTAGCCCTATCAAGCCTTGCAGTATATTCAACCCTCGGATCAGGCTGAGCATCAAACTCAAAATATGCACTAATTGGCGCCCTACGGGCCGTAGCCCAAACTATCTCATATGAAGTCAGCCTAGGACTCATTCTTCTATCCACAATCATCTTCTCAGGGGGATATACTCTACAGACATTTAACACCACCCAAGAAATCATCTGACTATTAATCCCCGCCTGACCACTAGCCTCAATATGATACATCTCAACACTAGCAGAAACAAACCGGGCACCCTTTGACTTAACAGAGGGCGAATCAGAATTAGTATCCGGGTTCAACGTAGAATTTGCAGGAGGACCATTCGCATTATTTTTCCTAGCAGAGTACGCCAACATCCTATTAATAAATACATTATCAACTGTACTATTCTTAGGAACCTCACATATTCCTGACATCCCTGAACTATCAACAATTAGCCTAATAACAAAAGCCGCCCTATTATCACTTATATTCCTATGAGTCCGAGCCTCATACCCACGATTCCGATATGATCAACTAATACACTTAGTGTGAAAAAACTTCCTCCCACTAACACTAGCCTTTGTGTTATGACACATCGCCGCACCAATCGCGCTAGCAGGGCTCCCCCCACAACCATAACGGAACTGTGCCTGAGCACCCAAGGACCACTTTGATAGAGTGACCCACAGGGGTTAAAATCCCCTCAGTTCCTAGAAAGAAGGGAATTGAACCCATACACAAGAGATCAAAACTCCAGGTGCTTCCTTTACACCACTTCCTACGGCATAGTCAGCTAATGAAGCTTTCGGGCCCATACCCCGAACATGAAGGGTAATACCATCCTCTGCCAATGAATCCTTACGTAATTACTATTCTTTTATCTAGCTTAGGACTAGGAACCACCCTAACATTTGCCAGCTCACACTGACTGCTGGCCTGAATAGGACTAGAAATCAACACCCTAGCTATTACTCCACTAATAGCACAACACCACCACCCACGAGCAGTAGAAGCAACAACCAAGTATTTCCTCACACAAGCCACCGCAGCTGCTATAATTATATTCGCAAGCACAACAAATGCATGAACCACAGGAGAATGAGGAATCAATAACTTTACAAGCCCAACAGCTACCATGTTATTCACAATAGCCCTAGCACTAAAAATTGGTCTATCACCCATACACTTTTGATTACCAGAAGTTCTCCAAGGACTAAACCTTACAACAGGATTAATTTTATCTACCTGACAAAAACTTGCCCCACTTGCACTAATTATCCAAACAGCACAAAACATTGATCCCACACTATTAACACTACTAGGAATTACATCTACTTTAGTAGGCGGATGAGGTGGACTAAACCAAACTCAACTACGAAAAATTCTAGCATATTCTTCCATCGCACATATGGGATGAATAGTTATTGTAATTCAATATTCACCACAACTGACCTTAATAGCTTTAGGAATATACATTATTATAACCTCCACAATATTCTTAGCCCTAAAAATATTAATAGCAACCAAAATCAACACACTCGCAATAACTTGACCAAAAAGCCCAACTCTAACATCAATAGCCGTTTTAGCGCTACTATCATTAGGAGGCCTTCCTCCACTTACTGGATTTATACCAAAATGAATAATTCTACAAGAATTAACAAAACAAGACATACCAATAATCGCCACAATAATGGCCCTAGCCGCCCTAATTAGCCTATACTTTTATTTACGATTATGCTACACAATCTCATTAACCATCCACCCCAACACAACTAACTCAACAACCCCTTGACGAACACAAACCACGCAAACATTACTACCCTTAGCCCTTCTAACCACAACCACACTAGGACTCCTACCAATGACCCCCACCATTATAACACTTTTAAACTAGGGACTTAGGATAACATAAGACCAAGAGCCTTCAAAGCCCCAAGTAGAAGTGAAAATCTTCTAGTCCCTGATAAGACCTGCAAGATATCAGCTCGCATCCTCTGACTGCAAATCAGATACTTTTATTAAGCTAAGGCCCCACTAGACGGAAAGGCCTCGATCCTTCAAACTTTTAGTTAACAGCTAAACGCCCTAGCCAGCGAGCATCCGTCTACCATTCCCGCCGCTCTTACGTAAGGCGGGAAAGCCCCGGCAGAGTATTATTCTGCGTCTTCGGATTTGCAATCCAATATGTTATACACCACGGAGCTGATAGGGGAAGGATTTAAACCTACATCTTCAGGGCTACAACCCGCTACCTCACCTCGGCCACCCTACCTGTGACAATCGCACGCTGATTTTTTTCCACAAACCACAAAGATATTGGCACCCTTTATCTGGTATTTGGTGCCTGAGCCGGAATAGTCGGGACTGCCCTCAGCCTTCTTATCCGGGCTGAGCTAAGTCAACCTGGAACACTTCTAGGTGACGACCAAATTTATAATGTTATCGTTACTGCCCACGCTTTCGTAATAATTTTCTTTATAGTAATACCAATTCTCATCGGGGGATTTGGAAACTGACTTGTACCACTAATAATTGGAGCCCCTGACATAGCATTTCCTCGAATAAATAATATAAGTTTCTGACTTCTTCCACCATCGTTCCTACTACTACTCGCCTCTTCCGGGGTTGAAGCTGGGGCTGGAACCGGGTGGACAGTATATCCCCCCCTAGCAGGCAACCTCGCTCACGCCGGAGCATCAGTAGACCTGACTATTTTCTCACTCCACCTGGCAGGTGTTTCATCAATTCTTGGGGCCATTAATTTTATTACCACAACTATTAACATAAAACCCCCAGCCCTCTCACAATACCAAACACCACTATTCGTATGATCTGTACTTGTGACTGCCGTTTTACTTCTGCTCTCGTTACCAGTTTTAGCCGCCGGCATTACAATGCTTTTAACAGACCGAAACTTAAATACCACCTTCTTTGACCCGGCAGGGGGAGGAGACCCAATCCTTTATCAACACCTATTCTGATTCTTTGGGCACCCAGAAGTCTACATTCTCATCCTTCCGGGCTTCGGAATTATTTCTCACGTTGTAGCCTACTACTCGGGTAAAAAAGAACCATTCGGTTATATAGGCATGGTTTGAGCAATGATGGCCATTGGTTTACTTGGGTTTATTGTTTGAGCCCATCACATGTTTACCGTTGGAATAGACGTAGACACTCGCGCATACTTCACATCTGCAACAATAATTATCGCAATCCCAACAGGTGTAAAAGTATTCAGCTGATTGGCCACACTCCATGGAGGATCAATCAAATGAGAAACACCCATACTATGGGCCCTGGGCTTTATCTTCTTATTTACTGTTGGAGGACTAACCGGAATTGTCTTATCCAACTCATCGCTCGATATTGTTCTCCACGACACCTATTATGTAGTTGCACACTTCCACTACGTCCTATCAATAGGTGCCGTGTTCGCCATTATAGCAGCATTCGTACACTGATTCCCCCTACTTTCTGGGTATACCCTCCACAGCACTTGAACAAAAATCCACTTTGGGGTAATGTTTATTGGAGTTAACCTCACATTCTTCCCTCAACACTTCCTCGGCCTAGCAGGCATGCCACGACGATACTCTGACTACCCAGATGCCTACGCCCTGTGAAACACAGTATCATCTATCGGATCCCTAATTTCTCTAGTAGCAGTAATTATATTCTTATTTATCTTATGAGAAGCTTTCGCCGCCAAACGAGAAGTATCATCAGTAGAACTAACAATAACAAATGTAGAATGACTCCACGGGTGCCCACCTCCTTACCACACATACGAAGAGCCCGCATTCGTCCAAATTCAATCAAATTAACGAGAAAGGAAGGAATTGAACCCCCATATGCTGGTTTCAAGCCAGCCACATACCCACTCTGTCACTTTCTTTAAGACATTAGTATAATGTTAACCACATCACCTTGTCAAGGTGAAAATGCAGGTTAGACTCCTGCATGTCTTAGTCAACCTAATGGCACACCCCACACAACTAGGATTCCAAGACGCAGCATCCCCCGTCATAGAAGAACTTCTTCATTTCCACGACCACGCATTAATAATTGTCTTCCTAATTAGCACCTTAGTGTTATATATTATTATCGCCATAGTATCAACCAAGCTTACTAATAAGTATATTTTAGATTCTCAAGAGATTGAAATTGTATGAACCATTCTCCCAGCTATAATTTTAGTATTAATTGCCCTTCCATCACTACGCATTCTATATCTTATAGATGAAATTAATGACCCCCATCTTACTATTAAAGCTATGGGCCACCAATGATACTGAAGCTATGAATATACAGATTATGAAAATTTAGGTTTTGACTCATACATGCTACCCACTCAAGACCTTGCCCCCGGACATTTTCGACTCTTAGAAACAGACCACCGAATATTAATCCCCGTAGAATCCCCAATCCGTGTTTTAGTATCCGCTGAAGACGTACTACACTCTTGAGCCGTCCCATCATTAGGAATAAAAATAGATGCAGTACCAGGACGACTAAATCAAACTGCCTTCATCGCATCACGACCAGGAGTATTTTACGGACAATGCTCAGAGATCTGCGGAGCCAATCACAGCTTTATACCTATTATAGTCGAAGCAGTTCCACTAGAACACTTCATAAACTGATCTTCACTAATACTAGAAGACGCCTCGCTAGGAAGCTTAACTATTGGACAAAGCATTGGCCTTTTAAGCCGAAGATTGGTGACTCCCGACCACCCCTAGTGAAATGCCACAATTAAACCCCGGCCCTTGATTTGCAATCCTCGTCTTCCTCTGAATAGTTTTTATTGTTACCATCCCAACCAAAATTTTAAATCACACTACACCAAATGAACCAACCCCCGTGAGTGCCGAAAAACACAAAACTGAATCCTGAGATTGACCATGATAGCAAGCTTTTTTGACCAATTTGCAAGCCCTTACTGCCTAGGAGTTCCTCTAATTGCCATTGCAATAGCCCTACCTTGAGTATTATATCCAACCCCATCACCCCTGTGAATAAATACTCGACTTACCACTATTCAAGGCTGACTAATTAACCGATTTACAAATCAACTAATAATGCCATTAAATGTAGGCGGCCACAAATGAGCACTACTATTAGCCTCACTAATAACTTTTCTATTAACCATTAATATACTGGGTCTGCTACCATACACCTTCACACCAACAACACAACTATCACTTAATATAGGACTTGCTGTACCACTATGACTCGCCACAGTAATTATTGGTATGCGAAACCAACCAACAATTGCCCTAGGACATCTCCTACCAGAAGGAACCCCAATTCTACTAATCCCCGTACTAATTATTATCGAAACCATTAGCCTATTTATCCGCCCACTAGCCCTGGGAGTTCGGCTTACAGCCAACCTAACTGCAGGCCACTTATTAATTCAACTAATTGCCACAGCCGCATTTGTCTTAATACCAATAATACCAGCAGTAGCAACACTAACCGCCACAATTTTATTCTTACTCACACTACTAGAAGTAGCAGTAGCAATAATTCAAGCATATGTATTTGTACTTCTACTAAGCCTCTATCTACAAGAAAACGTTTAATGGCCCATCAAGCACACCCTTATCACATAGTAGACCCAAGCCCATGACCACTAACCGGAGCTATCGCCGCCTTACTAATAACATCTGGCCTAGCAATCTGATTCCACTTCCACTCAACGACACTAATAACATTAGGATTAATTCTCTTACTCTTAACAATATACCAATGATGACGCGATATTATTCGAGAAGGAACCTTTCAAGGTCATCATACACCCCCAGTACAAAAAGGATTACGTTACGGAATAATTCTATTCATCACCTCTGAAGTTTTTTTCTTCCTCGGATTTTTCTGAGCTTTCTACCACTCAAGTCTAGCACCAACCCCAGAATTAGGAGGTTGCTGACCTCCTACAGGTATTAACCCATTAGACCCATTCGAAGTGCCCCTACTAAATACAGCTGTATTATTAGCATCCGGAGTAACAGTAACCTGAACCCACCACAGCATCATAGAGGGAGAACGAAAACAAGCCATTCAATCCTTAACCTTAACTATTCTGTTAGGATTATATTTTACTGCACTACAAGCCATAGAATACTATGAAGCACCATTCACAATTGCAGATGGAGTCTATGGCTCAACATTCTTCGTGGCCACAGGGTTCCACGGCCTACATGTTATTATTGGATCTACTTTCCTAGCAATCTGCCTCCTACGACAAATCCGATATCACTTCACATCAGAACATCACTTTGGCTTCGAAGCCGCCGCCTGATACTGACATTTCGTTGACGTAGTCTGACTATTCCTCTATGTATCAATTTATTGATGAGGCTCATAATCTTTCTAGTATTAAAGCTAGTACAAGTGACTTCCAATCACACAGTCTTGGTTAAACTCCAAGGAAAGATAGTGAACTCAATCATCACTATTTTATTAATTACAACAGCACTATCACTAATCCTGGCTATTGTGTCTTTTTGACTGCCCCAGATAAACCCCGATGCTGAAAAACTATCACCCTATGAATGCGGATTTGACCCACTAGGCTCCGCCCGACTTCCATTTTCACTACGGTTTTTTCTAGTGGCTATTCTGTTCCTACTTTTTGACCTAGAAATTGCCCTCCTCCTCCCGCTACCATGGGGGGACCAACTCTACTACCCCACTAATACATTCTTCTGGGCTACAATAATCTTAATTCTACTAACACTAGGCCTAGTCTATGAGTGGGTCCAAGGCGGCTTAGAGTGAGCTGAGTAGAGAGTTAGTCCAAAGTAAGACCTCTGATTTCGGCTCAGAAAATCGTGGTTTAACTCCACGACTCCCTTATGACACCCGTACATTTTAGCTTTAGCTCAGCATTCACCCTGGGGCTCATAGGATTAGCATTTCACCGAACCCACCTGCTCTCCGCACTATTATGCCTAGAAGGAATAATATTATCCCTGTTTATTGCACTAGCTCTGTGGGGCCTTCAATTTGAGACCATGGGGTTTTCAACAGCCCCTATACTACTTTTAGCCTTCTCTGCCTGTGAAGCCAGCACTGGCTTAGCCCTGCTAGTAGCCACCTCCCGCACCCACGGAACCGATCAGCTACACAACCTTAACCTCCTTCAATGTTAAAAGTATTAATCCCCACAATCATACTATTTCCAACAATCTGACTAACCCCAACCAAATGACTGTGAGCAACCACAACCGCTCACAGTCTTCTAATTGCCATTATTAGCCTCACATGATTAAAATGAACTTCCGAGGCCGGATGAACTGCATCAAATTCATATCTGGCAACAGACCCACTATCTACACCCCTGTTAGTACTAACATGCTGACTACTTCCACTTATAATTTTAGCCAGCCAAAACCATATTAACCCTGAGCCTGTTGGCCGACAACGCTCATATATCTCACTCCTTGCCTCACTACAAACCTTCCTGATTATAGCATTTGGTGCCACAGAAATCCTTATATTTTATATTATATTTGAAGCCACACTAATCCCAACTTTAATTATTATTACCCGCTGGGGTAATCAAACCGAACGACTCAATGCAGGAACCTATTTCCTATTTTATACTCTAGCGGGGTCACTCCCACTCCTAATTGCCCTCCTTCTACTTCAAAACTCCTTAGGAACATTATCTATACTAGTGCTTCCGTATTCACCACCCATACAGCTTAACTCTTGAAGCCATATAATTTGATGAGCCGGCTGCCTTATCGCATTTTTAGTTAAAATACCACTATATGGGGTCCACCTATGACTCCCAAAAGCACACGTAGAAGCCCCCGTAGCAGGATCAATAGTACTAGCAGCAGTACTACTAAAACTTGGTGGGTACGGAATAATGCGTATAATAGTTATATTAGACCCACTATCAAAAGAATTAGCCTACCCATTTATTATTTTAGCCCTCTGAGGCATTATTATGACCGGATCTATTTGCCTTCGACAAACAGACCTAAAATCACTAATCGCTTACTCATCCGTAAGCCACATAGGCCTAGTAGCAGGAGGAATCCTAACCCAAACCCCCTGGGGCTTCTCAGGAGCAATTATTCTAATAATCGCCCACGGACTAGTATCCTCCGCATTATTCTGTTTAGCCAATACAGCATACGAACGAACCCATAGCCGTACAATAATTCTTGCTCGAGGCCTACAAATAATTTTCCCGTTAACCGCAATATGATGATTTATTGCTAACCTAGCCAACTTAGCACTACCCCCCCTGCCAAATCTAATAGGGGAACTCATAATTATCACAACACTATTCAATTGATCCCCATGAACAATTGTATTAACCGGTCTCGGCACATTAATTACAGCCGGATATTCCCTGTACATATTCCTCATATCACAACGAGGCCCAACACCCAACCACATCATAGGGCTTCAACCCTACCACACCCGAGAACATCTATTAATAACTCTACACCTAGTCCCAATTATTTTATTGGTGGTTAAACCAGAACTTATATGAGGATGATGCTATTGTAAGTATAATTTAATCAAAATGTTAGATTGTGATTCTAAAAATAGGGGTTAAAACCCCCTTACTCACCGGGGAAGAACAGAAAATAGTAAGCACTGCTAATTCTTACGCCCCGAGGTTAAAATCCACGGCTTCCTCACGCTTTTAAAGGATAACAGCTCATCCGTTGGTCTTAGGAACCAAAAACTCTTGGTGCAAATCCAGGTAAAAGTTGAAGTGACCCTAATTATACACTCATCACTCTTCTTACTATTTTTTATCCTAATATATCCACTAATCACGGCCCTCAATCCCACTCAACAAAAACTAAACATAGCAAATATAGCCAAAACTGCTATTAAATCAGCATTCTTTATTAGCATTTTACCACTCATAATTTTTTTAGACAAAAAAACAGAAGGCATTATTACCAACTGACAATGAATAAACACACAAACATTTGACATAAATATTAGTTTCAAGTTTGACCACTACTCCTTAATTTTTGTGCCTATCGCCCTATATGTTACTTGATCAATTCTAGAGTTCGCATTATGATATATACACTCCGACCCCTATATTGACCGCTTCTTCAAATATCTACTTACATTCCTAGTAGCAATAATCATACTGGTCACAGCCAACAACATGTTTCAATTATTCATCGGCTGGGAGGGAGTAGGTATTATATCATTCCTGTTAATCGGGTGATGATACGGACGCGCAGACGCTAATACAGCTGCCCTCCAAGCCGTTATCTACAACCGAGTGGGGGATATTGGACTAATTATAACCATAGCCTGGTTTGCAATAAACCTCAACTCCTGAGAAATTCAACAAATTTTCGTCTTATCAGAAAACTTCGACATGACAATCCCCCTAATAGGGCTTACACTAGCAGCAACAGGAAAATCTGCCCAATTTGGGCTCCACCCATGGCTTCCATCAGCCATGGAAGGCCCCACACCAGTATCCGCCCTACTTCACTCAAGCACTATAGTCGTCGCAGGTGTCTTCCTACTTATCCGCCTCCATCCACTAATAGAACATAACCAAACCTCCTTAACAACCTGCCTATGCCTAGGCGCATTAACATCATTATTTACAGCTACATGCGCCCTCACCCAAAATGATATTAAAAAAGTTGTAGCTTTCTCAACATCTAGTCAACTAGGCCTAATGGTGGTCACAATCGGACTTAATCAACCACAATTAGCTTTCCTCCACATCTGCACCCATGCTTTTTTTAAGGCTATACTTTTCCTATGCTCTGGATCATTTATTCACAGCCTGAATGATGAACAAGACATCCGCAAAATAGGCGGACTATTTAATATCTTACCAGCCACCTCAACCTACTTCACAATCGGCAGCTTAGCTCTCACAGGTACCCCATTCCTAGCAGGATTCTTCTCAAAAGACGCAATTATTGAAGCACTAAACACTTCACATCTAAACGCCTGGGCCCTTACACTCACACTAATTGCCACATCATTTACTGCAGTATATAGCTTCCGACTAGCATATTTTGTAACCATGGGGACCCCACGATTCCTTCCACTATCCCCAATTAACGAAAATAATCCACAAGTAATTAACCCTATCAAACGCCTTGCTTGAGGAAGTATTCTTGCAGGACTAATTATTACACAAAACTTTTTACCAATAAAAACACCAGTCATGACAATATCAACTCTGATAAAAACAGCAGCCCTAGCAGTAACAATCATTGGCCTTTTAACAGCCATAGAATTAGCCAATATAGCTAAACAAACAAAACTACCCCACCCAACCAAAGCATTACTCTTTTCAAATTTACTAGGGTTTTTTCCACCAATCGCCCACCGACTACTACCTAAACTTAAACTCATAATAGGACAAACAGCCGCCACTCAGCTTGACAAAACATGATTAGAAATCACCGGACCAAAAAATCTATCATTAACACAAGCAACTATATCCAAAATCTCAAACGACACCTCCCGAGGAATAATTAAAACATACTTAACCATCTTTTTAATAACCCTGATTTTAGCCACCACCCTAACCTTTACTTAAACCGCACGAATCGTCCCACGACCTAACCCACGAGTTAACTCTAACACAACAAATAAAGTTAAAAGTAATACTCAAACACAAATAACCAACACACCCCCACCAAAAGAGTACATCACAGCCACACCACCAACATCACCACTTAAAGAAGAAAACTCTTTTAACCCCTCTACAACTACCCAAGAACCCTCATATCAAACCCCCTTAAGAAGTCCCACCGCCAAACCAACCCCTATTAAATATACCACCACATAACCAAGTACTGAACGATCACCCCAAGCCTCTGGAAAAGGCTCAGCAGCTAAAGCTGCTGAATAAGCAAATACCACAAGCATCCCCCCCAAGTAAATTAAGAAAAGAACCAACGATAAAAAAGAGCCCCCATGGCTAACTAAAATACCACAACCCACCCCAGCCGCAACCACTAAACCAAAAGCAGCAAAATAAGGAGTGGGATTAGAAGCAACAGCAATAAGGCCAACAACCAAACCCCCTAATAACAAAAATATAAAGTAAGTCATACTATTTTTGCCTAGATTCTAACTAAGACCAATGATTTGAAGAACCATCGTTGTAATTCAACTACAAAAACTATAATGGCAAGCCTACGAAAAACACACCCACTATTTAAAATTACCAATGACGCACTAATTGACTTACCAGCACCATCCAATATCTCCGCCTGATGAAATTTTGGCTCACTATTAGGACTGTGCTTAGTTACCCAAATCCTGACCGGCCTATTTCTAGCTATACACTACACCTCAGACATCTCAACCGCATTTTCATCAGTAACCCACATCTGCCGTGACGTTAACCACGGCTGATTAATCCGCAATATACACGCCAACGGAGCATCATTCTTTTTTATCTGTATTTATATACATATTGCCCGTGGATTATACTATGGATCCTTTGTCAATAAAGAAGCCTGAAATATTGGAGTAGTACTTCTCCTGTTAGTTATAATAACAGCCTTCGTAGGGTACGTCCTCCCCTGAGGACAAATATCCTTCTGAGGGGCCACAGTAATTACAAACCTCCTATCTGCCGTACCTTACATAGGAGACATACTAGTGCAGTGAATCTGAGGGGGCTTCTCAGTTGATAACGCAACACTAACACGATTCTTTGCGTTCCACTTCCTCTTCCCATTTATTATTGCAGCTATGACCGTAATACACCTCTTATTTTTACACGAAACAGGATCAAACAATCCCGCCGGCTTAAACTCAGACGCAGACAAAATTCCATTCCACCCATACTTCTCCTACAAAGACCTCTTTGGGTTTGCAGTTATGCTTTTAGCCCTAGTTCTTCTAGCATTATTTTCCCCCAACCTCTTAGGAGACCCAGAAAACTTTACCCCAGCTAACCCGCTAGTTACTCCACCACACATCAAGCCAGAATGATATTTCCTATTTGCCTACGCCATCTTACGATCCATCCCAAACAAACTAGGAGGAGTCCTAGCCCTACTATTCTCGATTCTAGTATTAATACTAGTGCCCCTACTACACACCTCAAAACAACGAGGACTCACATTCCGCCCCCTCACCCAATTCTTATTCTGAACCCTAGTATCAGACATGGCCATCTTAACATGAATTGGAGGCATACCCGTAGAACACCCATTTATTATCATCGGCCAAGTCGCATCCGTCCTTTACTTCGCACTATTTCTTGTCTTTTTTCCCCTGGCCGGATGATGAGAAGATAACAAACTAAAACTGGACTGCCCTAGTAGCTTAATATAAAAGCATCGGTCTTGTAATCCGAAGATCGGAGGTTAAACCCCACCCTAGCGCCCAGAAAAGAGAGATTTTAACTCCCACCCCTGGCACCCAAAGCCAGAATTCTAGCATTAAACTATTTTCTGGTATATACAATATATGGTTTAATACATAAGTACATAAATATGTACAACACTACACTATGCATAAGTACATATTATGCATAATATTACATAATGCATAAGTACATATTATGCATAATATTACATAATGCATAAGTACATATTATGCATAATATTACATAATGCATAAGTACATATTATGCATAATATTACATAATGCATAAGTACATATGTGTAATGTTGTAGGGTTATCTAGTATTATGTGTTTTTTTAGTCTGGACTTTTAGGCTTTAAGAAGTGATAAAATTGGGCATTTTTATATATATATATATATATATATATATATGTCAATTTTTATCTCAACTCGTTGGCTTACGCGTTCTCGAGTCCTTCTTGGTTTAGGGGTTTGACAAGAAATAACAGGATTTACCGGACGTAGGGGGGTAGGGGGGTTTGTCGCGCAAAAACCAAAAAGATTTTTTTATATATAAGAATACCCAGGGCAATATAATATGTATTATGCACTTGACTTAATAATATGTAATTCTTAAATTATGTCTTATAATAATTAAATTTTATTACACATTCAAGTAAAATGTACAACCTTGATTAACATTTGAGTTTACACTCTGAAATGCAAAGTGAATGGAAACCAAAAAAAAAAACCCTATGCATATTAGAGGAGCTTGGCTAGGTGGGTCTTCAAATTATGTATAACACCATTAATCAGATGCCAGGAATAGTTCACGAAATGCAATACCTACAATTATTGTCCCTGATTCTATCATGCAATGGTGTCTTTATTTCACCAGTTGGTGGTCTCTTACTACATAAATATTATTAAATTAAATCTCATTTGATTAAACAAGGGAAAATGTGAGATTGATTATATGGGGAATAAATAAATTACTCAGCTTAATATAATTTATTTCTGGGTCTTAATTTTGTGACTTATGAAATAGCTTAATTTTTAATACATGCTTTATGGTTAAAATAATGAAATGGTGATTATACATAT